TTTCTTAAAATTTTTAACTTTCTTTTTGTATCCCTCCGAAAGAATGTTGAAATCAAAAAACCGCCTAATTATTTTAGTCTTTACTTTTATAATATATAATGACTATATAAATTATATGCCCTTTAGTTGAATCATAAGAACTTATTAGAATTTTTATTCTATTTACTGGTAGTATACGTATAAAATTACGTTGAACCTTTTCCGAAGCAAAACCCGAAATAGGATTTTCGTTATCTAAATGAACTAGATATATACATATGATTTAGACCTAGTTCAGTCCCTGCCACCCCCCTTTTTTGTCTTTCATTTGAGGTAAAAGGACTTTAAAGCACCAACTAGTCAAAGAAGCATAATATTAGAAAGCTACCCCTTATTTTATCACAAATCTGATAGTTTCGCACATAATTCGGTTATCAGAAAGATTACCATATATAACACAAAATTTCCCCGCCGATTCCTTCTATTCGAGCCTCTCGGTCTGTCATTATCCCTCGAGAAGTAGAAAGAATTACAATCCCTATTCCGCCTAAAATTCTCGGAATTCGTTGATAGTTAGAATAAATTCGTAGACCAGGCCGGCTGATCCGTTTTAAATTTAAAACAGTTCTATATGGTCCTTTCCTATTTCTCCTATGTCGTAGGGTTAAAACCAAAAAATATTTATCGCTTTCCTGATGTTTTCTCACGTTTTCAATAAAACCCTCTCGTAAAAGGATTCTAACAATATTTTCAGTGATGTTAGTAGCTGGTATTCGCACTGTTCTTTTTTCATTCATGTCAGCATTTCGTATAGAGGTTATTATGTCAGCAATAGTGTCTTTACTCATGATAAACTAAGATTATTGTTGTCCACGAATTTTGATATAATCAGCATGCTCTGTTTCTTTATTTTTTTCTGAATTCATAAATATTTATGAATTTTTAAAGATATATACGTGAAATACAAACAATCTACTAATTTAATAAATCTGTTCAAATACTATAAACTATATCACGGTATTCCCTTATAATACTTCAGGTGCTAATGAAACTATTTTAGTGAAATTTAATTGTCTTAATTCCCGAGGGATTGCGCCAAAAATTCGGGTTCCCTTTGGATTTCCTTCTTGATCAATAACAACTGCGGCATTGTCATCATATCGTATTATTATGCCGTTGTCGCGTTTGAGTTCTTTACAAGTACGTACAATTACAGCTCGAATCACTTCTGATCTTTCTAAAGGTGTATTTGGTACTGCTTCTTTGATTACAGCAACAATAACATCGCCAATATGAGCATATCGTCGATTACTAGCTCCTATGATTCGAATACACATCAATTCTCGGGCCCCGCTGTTATCCGCTACATTCAAATGGGTTTGAGGTTGAATCATATCTTTTTTATATTTGTTTTGTTTTTTAAAATGAAAAGGGTTAAAAAAAGAAATATTGTAAATGAAAAGAGTGAAAAAAAGAAATATTGTTTGTTCAAAACAAGAAACCTACAACTGTTTTTTTTTATCAAAAAGGCGATTTCCTTTTTGTCTACATCCCTGTCTGTCCTATACCGAAAGAATGAATTGAGTTCGTATAGGCATTTTTGATGCCGCTATTGAAATAGCCTTTCTAGCTATATTTTCTGTCACGCCGCTCATTTCATAAAGTATTCTGCCGGGTTTAACAACAGCTACCCAATATTCGGGAGATCCCTTCCCCGAACCCATACGTGTTTCTGTAGGTCTTACTGTAACTGGTTTGTCTGGAAATATACGTACCCAGATTTTTCCACCGCGGCGTGCATTTCGTGTTATTGCTCGCCGCCCCGCTTCTATTTGCCTAGATGTGATCCACGCGGGTTCAAGTGCTTGAAGAGCGTATCTCCCAAAGCAAATACGATTACCTCGATAAGATATTCCTTTCATTCTTCCTCTATGTTGTTTACGGAATCTGGTTCTTTTAGGGTTATAATTGATGGTTGTTTATCAATTCCAACCATCTCTACTACAGAACCGGACATGAGAATTTCTTCTCATCCAGCTCCTCGCGAATTAAATGATTAAAAATACATGGTGAATAATATACTAAATGGGGGATTCTTTGAAATTTATAGAATTTTTTTTTATCTTTTGATTTTGATATATAATTAACCGCGTATTCCATTTATAGATATAGATAATGTCATTTAGGTATAGGTTACAATGAATCTTTATTTTGACTTTTATTTTGAATTTACTCAAATTTATAAAAAAAAAAATCGCGGGCGAATATTTACTCTTTCAACATTCAGTTGTAAGATTAGTCTATGACATGATCTTTCAAAAAAAAGTTCAACTCTGGTTCGTTCCGCCATCCTACCCATTGAATCATTATGTTTTCAATCGAATCTTATGCATTCACAGGTTCTGTCGTTCCCACCACCTCTCGAGTAATGGTTAGGTCTGAATTCTATAATGGAGCCCTAAATGAAAATGAATGAAATTTGTTTTTGAGCCAACTGTCTCAGTCTTTATTGACTCAGGGC